AATAACCATTCTATGATGTAAAAACCCGGCTGTTTTGTATGCCTAGGAGGTATACACTATACAATCAACTCTATATATAATTTTTCTGAATATTTGTAATAGATCTAATATTTATAATAGATTTATAGGGTAGGGTTTGTTGTTGAGAGAGAACTCTAAAACTGGACTGGAAGGGATTTGAGAATTCTTAAGATATGGAATCATAGTCTAAATAGAATCGTGATCTAAAGAGATCCATTAACCGAAGTGCAAAAAATAGACCCATCAATCAGCTGATTCGTTCTAATTTAGTGATTGCCTCCGGTACCGGTATAAAATAACAGAAAAAGAGGCGAACGTCGGTTTTGCAAACATGAATAGAATGTTTCTAACAGTTTTCATATTTTCTATTTATCCGCAGAACCTCAAAAGAAAGATATTTCTTTGACTTTGATGAAAATTGATCTATTTTTCTAGTTAGAATTAGAATTGATTGGTCGTTCCTATGCAATAATCTACTAGGAATGGCTCGCTATTCACTCGGTTTTTGGGTCATAATCATGATGTAGGAGAGATGGCCGAGTGGTTGAAGGCGTAGCATTGGAACTGCTATGTAGGCTTTTGTTTACCGAGGGTTCGAATCCCTCTCTTTCCGTACCTTCATCTAATTCACAGATCTTACTAACTCAAATAGCACTAGATAAAATTATATTCCAACACAACAGTTAGACCTTTCTTTGATATAGATATAGATTCTCTATTCCTAATTGCTGTGGCACGGAAAATACTGAAAGGAAAAGAGTAGACAAGGAATGAAAACCTCCCTCTCGTTCTATGATACCTAAATGGAGAAAAATCCGGATCAAACCCTTATTATTTATCTTAACCTTAGGTTAATTTACTTCGACGAAAGGAATCAAAATTGTCCGAACCCCTGTGATTTTTTATTTTCTTTTCGTTAGGTTTAGGTCTGGCGCGAATAATATTCTACGACTAGCAATTCATTTATTTTCAAACCAACCCATTTACTATCTATTATTTGATTGACTAATCCTTTATATTGGAATGGTTTAAGAGTCAAATGTTTTGGCAATTCGTCCTGAGAGGATGAATCGAAAGAATTTTGAATCAGAGCTCTAGAGTTTTGTTCATCCCTCGCCGTAATAATATCTCGGGGTTTGCAGCGATAACTTGGTATATCTACTATACGACCATTGACTAAAATATGTCTATGGTTAACTAATTGACGGGCTCCGGGAATAGTCGGAGCCATACCCAATCGAAAAAGGATGTTATCCAAGCGCATTTCAAGTAATTGGAGTAAAACCTGACCTGTTGACCCCTTGGCTTTTCCGGCGATACGAACGTATTTAAGTAATTGTCGTTCTGTAAGACCATAATGAAAACGCAACTTTTGTTTTTCTTCTAGACGAATACGATATTGAGATTTTTTCCCGGAACGTGATTGGTTTCTAAGATCACTTCCGGCTCTAGGCCTTTTATTAGTTAGTCCCGGTAAAGCTCCCAGGCGGCGTATTTTTTTGAAACGAGGTCCCCGGTAACGCGACATAAAGACTCCTTATTTTTATTTATATTGAATTCTTATTGATGAAATTTCATTTTACAGAATAAACCTAAACTAAAACTGAACTAAATGATAAATGAAGCGAAGTTTACGGAAGTAGTGTACTTGTACTCTAAAGAATAATTAGATGAATGGGACAAATATCCAGACCTTTCTATTCTATATATATTCTATATAGATATAGATAATATATAGATAAAAAAATAGATAAAAAGGGATTCTTTTCATGACATAGTTGAAAGTTCCTATAAGATAAAAAATAGATTTTCACTAAAATATTCTTTGATTTCGGATTTCAAAGGAACATTCTCAATCATGTAAAAACTCGAAGAAAATAAATAGAGAAAAGCCAGCTATCGGAATCGAACCGATGACCATCGCATTACAAATGCGATGCTCTAACCTCTGAGCTAAGCAGGCTCACATAATCGAAATTCTACCTGCATAGGGATTCAATAAACTATTGTCATCTTAGCTATTAATTAATATACTTAATATATATATTTGAATTCTTAGCGATTCATATTAGCTAGTCATAATGAATATGAATATAGAAAAAATAGAATATAGAATTGAAAGTAAATATTCAATATTCATACTTACCATATAATATAACGATTAATCTATCGATATAGAATTTCGATTTATTTTTCTCACATCACAATTATATAGCACAATTTTATAGTATAGCATTTAATATTAAAAAATATTAGATTAGATAGATTTTTAGATTAAATAATTTTCGTTTTTGCTTTCAAATGATATTTGAAAGTCTTTTTATTACACTTCTCTATTTTATTCCATATCATATATATTTATATTTCTAAATGGAATTCTTTTTCTAAATAATGAGACATTCTTGCGCTCTGATTCGTAAAGATGTAAGCTCAGACGAAAAAAAGAATCGACCGTTCAAGTATTCAAAATTGCATGGGA